GTCATTAGTAAAGCCGAAGTCAATGGGGGTACTATCGTGAAAAGGTTAAAACCTCGGGCTCGAGGACGTAGTTATCCGATAAAAAGACCCACCTGTCATATAATTATTGTAGTGAGGGATACCTCTAAAACGAAAACGGACCAGGATATATATTTAGAAACAAAGGATCAATGGAAAGATCCTATAATAGAGAGATATTGGGAGAAAGAGAGAGACAGAGAAAAAAAAGAGAAAGAGGGAGAAGAAAAATATGGGCAAAAAAATAAATCCCCTTGGTTTCCGACTTGGTGGGGAAAACCAAAAGCATAGATCCCTTTGGTTCGCGCAACCAAAAAATTATTCCATAGGTCTCCAGGAAGATGAAAAAATACGAGATTGTATCAAGAATTATGTACAAAAAAATAGGAGAATATCCTCGGGTTTCGAAGGAATTGCACATATAGAGATTCAAAAAAAAATCGATCTGATCCAGGTCATAATCTATATTGGATTTCCAAATTTGTTAATAGAGGGTCGAACACGAGGAATCGAAGAATTACAGATCAATGTACAAAAAGGATTTAATTCTGTGAACCGGAGACTTAACATTGCTATCACAAGAGTTGCAAAACCTTATGGACAACCTAATATTCTTGCAGAATATATAGCTCTACAATTAAAGAATAGAGTTTCCTTTCGAAAGGCAATGAAAAAAGCTATTGAATTAACTGAACAAGCGGATACAAAAGGAATTCAAGTGCAAATTGCAGGACGTATCGACGGAAAAGAAATTGCACGTGTCGAATGGATCAGAGAAGGTAGGGTTCCCCTACAAACCATTCGAGCTAAAATTGATCATTGTTCCTATACAGTTCGAACTATCTATGGGGTATTAGGCATCAAAATTTGGATATTTGTAGACGAGCAATAATGGGCCTTTCCTTGCCATTCTATCCAGTGATAGAACAAAAAACGACAAACTATTCTTTTTCCCTTCAATGAAAAATGAGCAATTCTAATTCTATAGGGTTGAATAAAAATTGGATTGATCATTTGGTAGAATTGCTATGCTTAGTGTGTGACTCGTTGGTTTTTCTTTAGAGTTGGGATTCAAAAAAAAAGGACTGGCCCCTAACTAATAACTATAGAACTTAGAACCAGCTCATTGCTTCGTATTATCGAGATCCAAGGAACCAGTCACTATATGATGTGTCAATCATATAGTTGTAGCAACTGAAATCTTTTTTCCATAAAGGAAAAATCAATCTGATTATGGATTGTGAAGCGAAAATAGAGGGATGTGGGTAAATGGAAGGGCGAGAGAAAGAGAGAAGGAGAATATCAATGGTATATGATTCCAATATGTATGGTCTATTATGAATCATCTCATAAAAGGCAGTGTGATAAAGCATCAATACTGATTCGTCCATAATTAGATGAATACGGTTCATAGGAAAAATACCAATAATAAAGAGCCTCGAGTCAATAGAGACTGAGGAGATTGACTTGGGAACGAACTTGAATTGAGGAGCTCCATTGCAGAGTTCAGGCCTAGCCATTAATGGAGAAGCTATGGGAACGACGGAACCTGTGACTGCAGAAGATTCTATTGAAAACGAATCCTAATGATTCATTGGGTGGGATGGCGGAACCAACCAGGAACCAATTGATTTATTCTGAGAGGCCATGGGTTGACCCTACGAATGAAACAAATATTGAAAGAGTAAATATTCGCCCGCGAAACCCTTATTGAATTGCAAAATTTTGGCCGATTCGGTAAAGGTCAAGGATTCGTTATAAAAAGAAAGCAAAGGCATTATCTTCTATATATAGAAATATACGTCTAGCTATATATACAAGATATACAGATTCCTACGTGACAGATTCAATATCAATAAATCCCATGATTTAGTGTATTATTCAATAAATACATGTGTATCTGTAATATTATTGAATCGTTTCATTCGCGAGGAGCTGGATGAGAAGAAACTCTCATGTCCGGTTCTGTAGTAGAGATGAGGTTGAGAAACAACCATCAACTATAACCCCAAAAGAACCAGATTCCGTAAACAACATAGAGGAAGAATGAAGGGAATATCTTATCGAGGCAATCATATTTGTTTCGGTAGATATGCTCTTCAGGCACTTGAACCCGCTTGGATCACATCTAGACAAATAGAAGCGGGGCGACGGGCAATGACACGATATGCGCGCCGTGGTGGAAAAATATGGGTCCGTATATTTCCCGACAAACCCGTTACAGTAAGACCTACGGAAACCCGTATGGGTTCGGGGAAGGGATCTCCCGAATATTGGGTATCTGTTGTTAAGCCGGGTCGAATACTTTATGAAATGGGCGGAGTATCGGAAACTGTAGCCAGAGCAGCTATTAAAATAGCTGCGTGCAAAATGCCTATACGAACGCAATTCATTATTTCAGGATAGGGATGTGGAACCAAAGGGGTATTTATGATGAAAAAAACAATCGCGGATTTCTTTATTTCTGGACAGACAATATTTCTTTCTTTTTTCCTTCGACCTTTGCATTGAAAGAACAGATTAAAAAAAAAAATGATATGATTCAACCTCAGACCCATTTGAATGTAGCGGACAACAGCGGGGCTCGAGAATTGATGTGTATTCGAATCATAGGAGCTAGTAATCGCCGGTATGCTCATATTGGTGACGTTATTGTTGCTGTAATAAAAGAAGCAGTGCCCAATATGCCTCTCGAAAGATCAGAAGTGATCAGAGCTGTAATTGTACGTACATGTAAAGAACTCAGACGTGACAACGGTATGATAATACGATATGATGACAATGCAGCAGTTGTCATTGATCAAGAAGGAAATCCAAAAGGAACTCGGGTTTTTGGAGCGATCGCTCGAGAATTGAGACAGTTGAATTTCACTAAAATAGTCTCATTAGCTCCTGAGGTATTATAAATACTAGTAGATGAGACCATGATATAGTAGGGTATCTGAAATGGATCAATTAGTAGATTGTGTTTCACGCATATACTTTTAATAATTCATAAATAAAGAATCAAAAATTCACATAAAAAAAAAAAACGGAACATGTTGATTATATCAAAATTAGGAGGCACCAATAATTATAGTTCGTCATGGGTAGGGACACTATTGCCGATATATTAACTTCTATAAGAAATGCCGACATGGATAAAAAAGGAACGGTTCGAATAGCATCTACTAATATGACCGAAAGCGTTGTTAAAATACTTCTACGAGAAGGTTTTATTGAAAACGTTAGGAAACATCGGGAAAACAACAAATATTTCTTGGTTTCAACCCTGCGACATAGAAGAAATAGGAAAGGAACATATAGAAATATTTTAAAGCGTATCAGCCGACCCGGTCTACGAATCTATTCCAACTATCAACGAATTCCTAGGATTTTAGGTGGAATGGGGATTGTAATTCTTTCTACTTCTAGAGGTATAATGACAGATCGAGAAGCTCGACTAGAAGGAATTGGAGGAGAAGTTTTGTGTTATATATGGTGATCCTTCTGGTATCCGAAGTTGATCCGTAACTTCCTATTTGTGAAAAAGGAGAGGAAAGACGGGTTGTTTAATATCACTCCTCCTCCATTAGTTGATACTTCAAGGGGGTTACCTGGAATGAAAGAACAAAAATTGATTCATGAAGGTTTAATTACTGAATCACTTCCCAATGGTATGTTCCGGGTTCGTTTAGATAATGAAGATCTGATTCTAGGTTATGTTTCGGGGAGGATCCGACGAAGTTTTATACGGATACTACCAGGAGATAGAGTAAAAATCGAAGTAAGTCGTTATGATTCAACCAGGGGACGTATAATTTATAGACTTCGCAACAAAGATTCAAACGATTAGGTGTAGGTGGCTTTTTAAACATTCCTTTCGTGGGAATACAATTCGAGGTTCAAAATTTCAAGAGACTTATTTTCTTCCAAGGAGTAGATTCGGAATTAAGGTAAGGAATAACAAATATGAAAATAAGGGCCTCTGTTCGTAAAATTTGTGAAAAATGTCGACTGATCCGTAGGCGGGGACGAATTATAGTAATTTGTTTCAATCCGAGACATAAACAGAGACAAGGGTAATCTTTCTAAAAAGAAAAAGGGATTTTCTAAAGGACCCGATGGACAAATAAAGGATCTGTTTTGATATGAAATGGATATATCCGTATATCTCTGACTCATATTTATGAGATGATAAAATATGACAAAACCTATACCAAGAGTTGGTTCACGTAGGAATGGGCGTATTGGTTCACGTAAGAGTGGGCGTAGAATACCAAAAGGAGTTATTCATGTTCAAGCGAGTTTCAACAATACCATTGTGACTGTTACAGATGTACTAGGTCAGGTGGTTTCTTGGTCCTCCGCTGGTACTTGTGGATTCAGAGGCACAAGAAGAGGGACACCATTTGCTGCTCAAACCGCAGCAGGAAATGCTATTCGTACAGTAGTGGATCAGGGTATGCAACGAGCAGAAGTCATGATAAAGGGTCCTGGTCTCGGAAGAGATGCAGCATTACGAGCTATTCGTAGAAGTGGTATACTATTAAGTTTCGTACGTGACGTAACCCCTATGCCACATAATGGATGTAGACCTCCTAAAAAAAGACGTGTGTAGAAATAAGAATTGAACGGATTTCAAGAGAAATAAATGATTCAATGATCTGAAAAAAGAATAATATTATTATGGTTCGAGAGGAAGTAGCAGTATCCACTCGGACACTACAGTGGAAGTGTGTTGAATCAAGAACAGACAGTAAGCGTCTTTATTATGGCCGTTTCATTTTGGCCCCGCTTATGAAAGGCCAAGCAGATACGATAGGTATCGCGATGCGAAGGGCTTTACTTGGAGAAATAGAAGGAACATGTATCACACGTGCAAAATCTGAAAAGGTACCACATGAATATTCTACGATAGTCGGTATTGAAGAATCAGTACATGCAATTTTAATGAATTTGAAAGAAATTGTATTGAGAAGTCATCTGTATGGAACTCGTGA